ATAAGTAAATGGATCCCGGTTGTTCAATCCTTTGATAACCAAGGTCCTTCTTTGCTAAAGAGAAATGATCACTATGAGTCAGACTCAATAGAATTGGATCCATTCCAAATAGCGAGAATTAGGATTCTTGATCCCTCTCAATCTCTCTTTCAATTCGAGGATCCAGAGAGGTGTTTTCATAGTCATCTCCGAATATTTGCCATCTCCGAATATTTTGATTTCATTTTTCTATGATATGTCTTTCTATATGAAAATTGGTTATTTACGATGTACGATGATCCCTGTTAAGCATCCATGGCTGAATGGTTAAAGCGCCCAACTCATAATTGGTAAATTTGCGGGTTCAATTCCTGCTGGATGCACGCGAACGGGAACGTTCCATAAGTCTATTGGAACTGGCTCTCTATCCATGGAATCTCATCCATCATCCATACATAACGAATTGGTATGGTATATTCATACCATAACATAAGAACAATAAGAACTCGAATTCTTATCGATACTGGAACTCAGAGCATAGGAGGGAAAGTCGATTTATGGATGGAATCAAATACGCAGTATTTACAGAAAAAAGTCTTCGTTTATTGGGAAAGAATCAATATACTTTTAATGTCGAATCGGGATTCACTAAGACAGAAATAAAGCATTGGGTCGAGCTCTTCTTTGGTGTTAAGGTAGTAGCTGTGAATAGCCATCGACTACCCGGAAAGGGTAGAAGAATGGGACCTATTCTGGGACATACAATGCATTACAGACGTATGATCATTACCCTTCAACCGGGTTATTCTATTCCACTTCTAGATAGAGAAAAGAACTAAAGGAGAATACTTAATAATACGGCGAAACATTTATACAAAACACCTATCCCGAGCACACGCAAGGGAACCGTAGACAGGCAAGTGAAATCCAATCCACGAAATAAATTGATCCATGGACGGCACCGTTGTGGTAAAGGTCGTAATGCCAGAGGAATCATTACCGCAAGGCATAGAGGGGGAGGTCATAAGCGCCTATACCGTAAAATCGATTTTCGACGGAATCAAAAAGACATATCTGGTAGAATCGTAACCATAGAATACGACCCTAATCGAAATGCATACATTTGTCTCATACACTATGGGGATGGTGAGAAGAGATATATTTTACATCCCAGAGGGGCTATAATTGGAGATACTATTGTTTCTGGTACAAAAGTTCCTATATCAATGGGAAATGCCCTACCTTTGAGTGCGGTTTGAACTATTGATTTACGTAATTGGAAGTAACCAATTAGGTTTACGACGAAACCTAGAAATCGATCACTGATCCAATTTGACTACCTCTACGGGATAGACCTCAACAGAAAACTGTTGAGTAACGGCAGCAAGTGATTGAGTTCAGTAGTTCCTCATAGAAAATTATTGACTCTAGAGATATGGTAATATGGAGAAGACAAAATTGTTTGAAGCACGCACAGAACCGGAAGCGCCCCTTGTTTCAAAGAGAGGAGGACGGGTTATTCACATTTAATTTGATGGTCAGAGGCGAATTGAAAGCTAAGCAGTGGTAATTAAGACCCCCGGGTGAAAATAGGGATGTCTCCTACGTTACCCATAATATGTGGAAGTATCGACGTAATTTCATAGAGTCATTCGATCTGAATGCTACATGAAGAACATAAGCCAGATGACGGAACGCGGAGACCTAGGATGTAGAAGATCATAACATGAGCGATTCGGCAGATTTGGATTCCTTTTCTATATATCCACTCATGTGGTACTTCATCATACCATTCATATAAGATCCATCTGTCTAGAGATCGTCATATACATCTAGAAAGCCGTATGCTTTGGAAGAAGCTTGTACAGTTTGGGAAGGGGTTTTTTGAGAAAAAATAAGAATCTACTTCAACCGATATGCCCTTAGGCACGGCCATACATAACATAGAAATCACACGTGGAAGGGGTGGGCAATTAGCTAGAGCAGCAGGTGCTGTAGCGAAACTGATTGCAAAAGAGGGTAAATTGGCCACTTTAAGATTACCATCTGGGGAGGTCCGTTTGGTATCCCAAAACTGCTTAGCAACAGTCGGACAAGTGGGTAATGTTGGGGTGAACCAAAAAAGTTTGGGTAGAGCCGGATCTAAGTGTTGGCTAGGTAAACGCCCCGTAGTAAGAGGGGTAGTTATGAACCCTGTGGACCACCCCCATGGGGGCGGTGAAGGGAAAGCCCCCATTGGTAGAAAAAAACCCACAACCCCTTGGGGTTATCCTGCGCTTGGAAGAAGAACTAGGAAAAGTAAAAAATATAGTGATAGTTTTATTCTTCGTCGCCGTAAGTAAATACGTAACTAGGAATATGGAAAATTGCATTGCAATAATGCGATGGGCGAACGACGGGAATTGAACCCGCGCATGGTGGATTCACAATCCACTGCCTTGATCCACTTGGCTACATCCGCCCCTTATCCAGCTAAAGGATTTTCTCTTTTTTCCACTCATCATTATTCTATTTATTCTGACCTCCATACCTCGATCGAGATAGTGGACATAGGATGCCACTCTTTAAAATGAAAAAAAGGAGTAATCAGCTGTGACACGAAAAAAAACGAATCCTTTTGTAGCTCGTCATTTATTGACAAAAATCGAAAAGGTCAATATGAAGGAGGAGAAAGAAACAATAGTAACGTGGTCCCGGGCATCTAGCATTCTACCCGCAATGGTTGGCCATACAATCGCGATTCATAATGGAAAGGAACATATACCTATTTACATAACAAATCCTATGGTAGGTCGCAAATTGGGGGAATTCGTGCCTACTCGGCATTTCACGAGTTATGAAAGTGCAAGAAAGGATACTAAATCTCGTCGTTAACTGAATTCACAATAGAAAGATTCAGAATAAACAAAATTTATATTTATAGGATTCAAATTAAAGTAAAGGTAGGCGGGGAATAACCTTATTTATGACAAGTTTCAAATTGGTAAAGTATATCCCTAGGATAAAGAAGAAGAAAAACGGGCTACGGAAACTCGCAAGAAAAGTTCCAACTGATCGTCTACTTAAGTTCGAACGGGTTTTCAAAGCACAAAAACGCATACATATGTCCGTTTTTAAAGCACAAAGAGTTCTTGATGAGATTCGCTGGCGTTACTACGAGGAAACCGTTATGATACTAAACCTCATGCCTTATCGAGCATCTTATCCCATCTTAAAGTTGGTTTATTCGGCAGCAGCAAATGCTACTCATTATAGGGATTTCGACAAAGCTAATTTATTCATAACAAAAGCGGAAGTGAATAGGAGTACTATTATGAAAAAATTCAGACCTCGGGCTCGAGGACGTGGTTATCCTATAAAAAAAACCATGTGTCATATAACAATTGTACTAAATATAGTAAAGAAATCTAAATAACTTTTAGATCAACCTAAGATTTCGATTCCCAGTAAAAAAAAAAAAAAAAGAATAGAAAAATATGGGACAAAAAATAAATCCACTCGGTTTCAGACTTGGTACAACCCAAAATCACCATTCCTTTTGGTTCGCACAACCAAAAAATTATTCTGAAGGTCTACAAGAAGATAAAAAAATACGGAATTGTATCAAGAACTATATACAAAAGAATAGGAAAAAAAGCTCGAATAGAAAAACAGAATCAGACTCAAGTTCCGAAGTAATTACACATATAGAAATTCAAAAAGAAATCGATACAATTCACGTTATAATCCATATTGGATTCCCCAATTTATTAAAGAAAAAAGGAGCAATTGAAGAATTAGAGAAAGATATCCAAAAGGAAGTGAATTCTGTAAACCAGAGACTTAATATTGCTATCGAAAAAGTTAAAGAACCTTATAGACAACCTAACATTCTTGCAGAATATATAGCTTTCCAATTAAAAAATAGAGTTTCATTCCGAAAGGCAATGAAAAAAGCCATTGAATTAACTAAAAAAGCAGATATAAAGGGAGTAAAAATAAAAATTGCGGGCCGTCTAGGAGGGAAAGAAATTGCACGTGCCGAATGCATCAAAAAGGGTAGACTTCCCCTCCAAACAATTCGCGCTAAAATTGATTATTGCTGCTATCCAATTCGAACTATCTACGGAGTATTAGGTGTAAAAATTTGGATATTCGTAGAAGAAGAATAACTAACCTTGTCTTCTCATTCTGGCCAGTGATAGAATAAAGAAGACAAGAGCATTATTTTTCCAAAAATCCCAGAAAAAAGAAGAAATTATACCTCTTTCTATAAGATTTAATGAAAATTGATAAATCTTTTAATAGAATTGCTATGCTTAGTGTGTGACTCGTTAGTTTTTTCTTTAGGGTCAAAAATGGAAATTCAAAAAAAAAAACACACACAAAAAAATTGAGCGAACCCTACTAAAAATAGAAAAAAATTTAGTAATTTTAGAAAATTAACTAATAACCAACCTATTGCTTCGTATTGTCGAGATCCTAACAAAGAAACAGTCACTATGTGAATAAATACATCTATCATAAATGAGTAGATCTATCATATAGTTGTAGCAACTGCATTTTTTTCTCTAAAAAAGAAACCAGATTCTAGGTTGTGAAACAAAACTAAAGGGATGTGGATAAAAGGAGGGATGATAGATAGAAAGAAGAAGAATAAGAAAGATATAAGATTCCAATGTGTATGGTCTATGAATTACATCATAAAAGGCAATGTGATAAAGCATCAATATAATAAAATAATAAAAATAAGAGAGAATTAAAAATCGTAATTTTGTGAAACAATAAATAAAAATTTAAAGCAATAATAAAGAGCAGCCCAGGTTAATAAAACTGAGAAAATTAACTCGAAAAGTTTGGAAGCTCCGTTGCAGGATTCAAACCTAACCATTAAAGGAGAAGCTGTGGGAACGACAAAACCTATGACTGCATAGGATTGATTTTATTGAAAAGAATCCTAATACTTCATTGGGGGGGATGGCGGAACAAACCAAAAAAATTGCTTTATTTGATTTTATTTGATAAGGTTATAAATTAACAAATAAGACAAGAAAGAGTAAATATTCGCCCGCGAAATCTTTATTGGATTCGAATACTTTACTATGATTCAATAAAGGTAAAAATAAGGATATTCTTTATAAAAAAGAAAGATTACATTATATAAAAAATATAGAATTTGGATATATTCTGGATCGTCTTTCTTGACTATATATTTTTCTATTTTAAGAAATGAAAAATAAAAAAACCTATTCTATTATATATTGATGTGTATCTATCCGTAATATTTTTGAATATTATGGAATTAGAGAAATTTGCGCGCTTTCTCATTTCATTCGCGAGGAGCTGGATGAGAAGAAACTCTCATGTCCAGTTTTGCAGTAGAGATGGAACTAAAAAAACCATCGACTATAACCCCAAAAGAACTAGATTTCGTAAACAACATAGAGGAAGAATGAAGGGAAAATCCTGCCGAGGTAATCGTATTTGTTTTGGTAGATATGCTCTTCAAGTACTTGAACCCGCTTGGATTACAGCGAGACAGATAGAAGCTGGACGAAGAGCAATGACACGATATGCACGTCGTGGTGGAAAACTATGGGTACGTATATTTCCCGACAAACCGGTTACACTAAGACCCACAGAAACACGTATGGGCTCGGGAAAGGGATCCCCCGAATATTGGGTAGCCGTTGTTAAACCAGGTCGAATACTTTATGAAATGAGCGGAGTATCTGAAACTATAGCTAGAGCAGCTATCTCCATAGCTGCCAGTAAAATGCCCATACGAAGCCAATTTCTTAGATTAGAGATATAGACCCCCAAAAAAAAGGGGAGTATTGAAGATAAAAAACCCCGGGTTTTCCTTCTGGAGAGACAGTATATCTTTCATTCCTTTGCAGTGAAATAACAAATTGAAATCCACATAATATGATTCAACCTCAGACCCTTTTAAATGTAGCGGATAACAGTGGAGCTCGAAAATTGATGTGTATTCGAGTCATAGGAGCTGCTGGTAATCAGCGATATGCTCGTATTGGTGATGTTATTGTTGCTGTAATCAAAGACGCAGTGCCCCAAATGCCTCTAGAACGATCCGAAGTAATTCGAGCTGTAATTGTACGTACATGTAAAGAATTCAAATGTAAAGACGGTATAATAATACGCTATGATGACAATGCAGCAGTTATCATTGATCAAAAAGGAAATCCAAAAGGAACTCGAGTTTTTGGCGCAATTGCCGAGGAATTGAGAGAATTGAATTTTACTAAAATAGTTTCATTAGCTCCTGAAGTATTATAAATACTAGTAGATGAGATATAGATCAAAGAAAAATTTAGTAGATTGTGTTTTACGTATATGCTTTAAAATCCAAAATAAAAAGAAAAAGGAAAACATGTTGATTATCTAAAAATTAGGAGGAACCTAGAATTAGAGTCTTATGGGCAAGGACACTATTGCTGATTTACTAACCTCTATAAGAAACGCAGACATGAGTAAAAAGGGAACTGTTCGAGTAGTATCTACAAATATTACCGAAAACATTGTTAAAATACTTCTACGAGAGGGTTTTATTGAAAGTGTTCGGAAACATCAAGAAAGTAACAGATATTTCTTGGTTTCAACTTTGCGACATCAAAAGAGAAGGACTAGAAAGGGAATATATAGAACTAGAACCTTTTTAAAGCGTATCAGCCGACCTGGCTTACGAATTTATGCTAACTATCAAAAAATTCCTAAGGTTTTGGGCGGAATGGGAATTGCTATTCTTTCTACTTCTCAAGGTATAATGACAGATCGAGAAGCTCGACTAAAGAGAATTGGGGGAGAAGTCTTATGTTATATATGGTAATGGCCCCACCTATAGTACCCGAATTCTATCTCGAACTTTCTATTTTGAAAATGCAAATAGAAAAATAGGAGAAAAAAATATGACAGAAAAAAAAAATAGGAGAGAAAAAAAAAACTCGAGAGAAGCAAAAGTTACTTTCGAAGGTTTAGTTACGGAAGCCCTACCCAACGGAATGTTCCGAGTTCGCTTAGAGAATGACACCATCATCCTGGGCTATATTTCAGGAAAAATACGGTCCAGTTCTATACGAATATTGATGGGGGATAGGGTAAAAATTGAAGTAAGTCGTTATGATTCAAGCAAGGGGCGTATAATTTATAGACTTCCCCATAAGGATTCGAAGCGTACCGAAGACTCGAAGGATACTGAAGATTTGAAGGATACCAAAGATTCAAAGGATTAGGTTTTTCTAGGATAATAAATTCCAAATTTAAAAATTTAAGTGAAGAGGCTTATTTTTTCCCAAAGAGTAGATTCATAGTTTAAGAAAGGAATACCTAAATATGAAAATAAGAGCTTCCGTTCGTAAAATTTGTACAAAATGTCGACTGATTCGTAGGCGTGGGCGAATTAGAGTCATTTGTTCCAATCCGAAGCATAAACAAAGACAGGGGTAATCTTTCAAAAAAGGAACTTTCCTTTCTAAAAAGTAAAAAAAAAAAAAAGTACCCACAGAAATGTCCAAATTCCGAATCAAAAAATGAAAGTAAAGGATATATTTAACCCTGAAACGGATATCTTTGTATCTTTTTTTCTTTTTGTTATTTCTAACTCATATTTATGAGATAATAAAATATGACAAAAGCTATACCAAAAATAGGTTCACGTAAGAAAGTGCGTATTGGTTTGCGTAGGAATGCCCGTTTTAATTTACGGAAGAGTGCGCGTAGAATAACAAAAGGGGTTATTCATGTTCAAGCCAGTTTCAACAATACCATTATAACTGTTACAGACCCACAAGGTCGGGTGGTTTTCTGGTCCTCTGCAGGTACTTGTGGATTCAAAAGCTCAAGAAAAGCATCACCCTATGCCGGTCAAAGAACAGCAGTCGATGCTATTCGTACAGTGGGTTTGCAACGAGCAGAAGTTATGGTAAAAGGAGCTGGTAGCGGAAGAGATGCCGCATTACGAGCCATTGCTAAAAGTGGTGTACGGTTAAGTTGTATACGCGATGTAACACCTATGCCGCATAATGGATGTCGACCTCCTAAAAAAAGACGTCTGTAAAAGAATTAAACCGCTTTCAAGAGAAATAAACAATTCAATGATCAAATAAATACTAATCTATTATGGTTCGAGAGGAGGTAACAGGATCCACCCAAACACTACAGTGGAAGTGTGTTGAATCAAGAGTAGATAGTAAGCGTCTTTATTATGGTCGTTTCATTCTGTCCCCACTTAGAAAAGGTCAAGCGGATACTGTTGGTATTGCCTTGCGAAGAGCTTTACTTGGAGAAATAGAAGGAACATCTATCACACGCGCAAAATTTGGGAACGTGCCACACGAATATTCTACAATAGTAGGTATTGAAGAATCCATACAAGAAATTTTACTAAATTTGAAAGAAATTGTATTGAGAAGTAATCTCTATGGAGTTAGAGACGCATTAATTTGCGTCAAAGGTCCTAGATACATAACCGCTCAAGATATAATCTTACCACCTTCTGTAGAAATCGTTGATACGACACAACCTATAGCTAACTTGAGAGACCCCATTGATTTCTGTATTGAGTTACAGATCAAGAGAGATCGCGGATATCATACGGAACTTAGAAGGAGCTCCCAAGATGGAAGTTATCCTATAGATGCTGTATCCATGCCTGTTCGAAATGTGAATTATAGTATTTTTTCTTGTGGGAATGGAAATGAAAAACACGAGATACTTTTTCTCGAAATATGGACGAATGGAAGTTTAACCCCTAAAGAAGCGCTTTATGAAGCTTCTCGTAATTTGATTGATTTATTTCTTCCTTTTCTACACGCAGAGGAAGAAGGCGCTAGTTTCGAAGAAAATAAAACCAGGTTTACTCCACCTCTTTTAACCTTTCAAAAAGGATTCACTAATCTAAAGAAAAACAAAAAAGGAATTCCATTAAATTGCATTTTTATTGATCAATTAGAATTACCTTCTAGAACGTATAATTGTCTCAAAAGGGCCAATATACATACACTATTGGACCTTTTGAGTAAGACTGAAGAAGATCTTATGAGAATTGACAGCTTTCGTATGGAAGATGGAAAACTTATATGGGCCACTCTAGAGAAGCATCTCCCAATTGATTTACCTAAGAACAAGTTCTCGCTTTAAATCCATTACAATTTTTCCTCTTTTTCTTTTTCGAATTAGAATAAAAAGAAAACAATTTTGCATCTTTGGCACAATCTATATTTTCTCGAAATGGATCATAATAAAATAGATTTTAGGTATCTAGGGAAGATTGACTTGGAAGTAACTATTTCCTAGATACCCATGCAGGGGACTTAACGGTTGAATGAATCAACCTGAAAAAAAAAAATCCCTAAAAAAGACCTAAAGTTAAGGATTTATCAATGGGTAATGTTGCTCCAATACCTAACCAAAGAGCTACTACAGTACCGATTAAAAAAACGGTCGTAGCTACTGGGCGACGAAATGGATTTTGGAATTTATTGACATTCTCGAGAAAGGGTACTGTTAATAAGCCTGTTGGCACAGAAACCATTAAGAGAACACCCAATAACTTATTGGGTACTGTACGAAGTATTTGAAATACGGGAAAGAAGTACCACTCGGGTAATATTTCCAGAGGAGTTGCAAACGGATCCGCCGGTTCACCAATCATTGACGGCTCGAGAACCGCTAAACCTACATTACATGCAATAGTACCTAGAATTACTACTGGAAAAATGTATAAAAGATCGTTGGGCCATGCGGGTTCCCCATAATAATTATGTCCCATCCCTTTCGCTAATTTTGCTCTTAATACAGGATCATTTAAGTCAGGTTTCTTTGTTATTGGGATAGGTGAATTCTTTAGGATCCATCCCCCAAAGGAACCGGACATGAGAATTTTTCATCATCCGGCTCGAGCAAGAATGAAAGAAATAAGACCGTGGAGGATCCACAATAGAATAGGTTATATAATGACTCAATGAATCGAGGTAAGAAAAGCTTTATCAGATTATCTTTTCCGAAGTTTTGCCTATAACTACTCATTGAAAAGAATCCTATTCTTATGCGTAAATGCTCAATATCCAAGTGGGCTTACAAATTTGATCATGATCAATTGCTTTGTGGATTGTCTCTTGATTAGTTGGTGTTTATCCCCTCAATATCGCAAGTTTCTTACGTCCAAACAAAGTATTTACTTGTTACTAATAAAAAATTAAAAAGTTTAGCCTACTTTCTTCCTTAGATCCCTTCTTTTACTCCGATAATATTGCGGATCGAAATCGATGCAAAGAAAATGAATGCATTTCCATACTATAATAAAAAGTAAGTGTAATAAATATAGAATTGGATCATATCACATGACTTATTCCATTTATACTCTATAGGATCTTACGGAGCCTGTTCATGGATGACATGGTTGGGGTATGATCATAGAAAATATTCTCCTCGAATGAACCAGCCTATCCTTCCTAGATAGGGGACTTACGTATTGATTGGATGCGGAGACACCTTTGGTCGTGAATTCTAATGCGGCAGATCCAATTCTCTATCTGCATGGCCAAATCAATAATTCAAGTCACACACTCCCATAATCCGCCTTATTTTCTTTCGTAAAATTAACTTCAACTATTTGTATCAAATACTTATAAGATATTTGTATACTTCAAAGTTGAAGAGAAGTATCCAAATGACATGTCTTATTTTACAATAACCCATGTTTGTAGCAATGAAATACCACAACCTACCCGATATGATATCTGATAATTCGAATTTTCTACGATATGCCTTCCCTATAAAGGACCAGAAATACCTTGCTTACGTATCATTGGAAAGTGCATTAACATAAATACAGCAGTAAGCAGAGGCAGTACAAAGGTATGTAAACTATAAAAACGAGTCAAAGTGGATTGACCCACACTAGCACTTCCACGTAATAACTCCACTAAAGGGGATCCTATTACCGGAATCGCTTCAGGTACACCTGTCACAATTTTGACTGCCCAATAACCGATTTGATCCCAAGGTAAAGAATAACCAGTTACACCAAATGATGCAGTCAATACAGCCAAAACCACACCTGTGACCCAAGTTAATTCACGGGGTTTTTTAAATCCACCCGTGAGATACACGCGAAATACGTGCAGGATCATCATTAGAACCATCATACTTGCTGACCATCGATGAACTGATCGGATTAACCAACCAAAGTTAGCCTCCGTCATTATATATTGAACGGAGGAAAAAGCCTCGGTAACGGTTGGTCGGTAGTAAAAAGTCATAGCAAAACCGGTAGCAACTTGTACTAAAAAACAAGTAAGTGTAATTCCCCCTAAACAATAAAATATGTTGACATGAGGAGGAACATATTTACTCGTTATATCATCTGCAATTGCCTGAATCTCAAGACGTTCCTCAAACCAATCATATACTTTATTGAGATAGGTAACTAGCCCGACTCCCCCTCCGAGAACCGTATATGAAAATTTCATCTCATACGGCTCAAGCAGAAACACACAAATTTTCAACGGATATTAGAAAAAAAAGGTTCAAAACTTCATCAGCCACAGGATTGTATCAATTTGCCTTGAAGATATTAAATAAGAAAAATCCAGAATTTCTTCTTTGTGATGATAATGCCAAAAAATCTCAAGTTGGCTCATCTGTCTTTCTTTCCCTTATGTTGATCATTAGAGGCCTCTTGACTTTTCTCTTCCCTATTTTTTATTTATTTTATATTTTACTAGTAAAATAATAAAAATTTATAGTGGTTTTCTAATAGAAATTATCTTGTTGCGATCCTATGAATCAGTTCAATTAAAACCTTAGATTCATACTAGAGCCACGATGATTGAGTCTCAAGCTAAACAAAAGGCAAGGGTTCTTCGAATAAGAACCACTTGATGATCATTTAGAGAAAAAAAGTTGTCTTTTGGGCAAACAAAATTGGAAAGAAGAAAAGTTCTTTTTTTATTAAGAACTACTTTAATTTTTTTTTTTTCAGTCTGGTTGCGAGGTCTAAATAGTGAGTATGAATCATAGTTCCATTTTTTTTTCTTGATCCACTCTATGTATTTCGTGTTCCAGATACTAGAATAAATAATATCCGACGAATTAGAATCATCTTGATAGAGAGAACAGGCCCTTTCTATGTATTATCAATAGGATCAATTATAACAAGTCACACACTCATATTCCAGAGATACCAAAACAAAAAATCCACGGTCGAACTACCAGAATGTTTAGAAATGTGGAGCTTAAAGCAGAAAGACCCTTTTTGGATGGAAAAACTATGACTTCATAGTTTTAGTTAGTAGAAACCTAATTGACTAAAATTCCGTCCAGTAAAACAGAAGAATTATAAATTTCTAAAATGATAGATAGGAATATCGCGAATAAAGCCATTGCAACCCCCATAAAAGGAGTAGTCCCCCAACCCGGAGCGACTTTCCCATATTCCGAATTCAAGGGTTTCAATAAACTACCTGCGCCAGTTCGTTTTGGTCTAGGTCTAGAACTATCTTCAACGGTTTGTGTAGCCATAAATTCTATTTAATCATTGGTGTTGACTTTGTATACTATTCCGTTGTAGTTGTAAATACACGATCTTTATCATAGATCCATTGTAATCTTGAAATTCTATAAAAATGGAAACAGCAACTTTAGTCGCCATCTCCATATCTGGTTTACTTGTAAGCTTTACTGGGTATGCCTTATATACCGCGTTTGGGCAACCCTCTCAACAATTAAGAGATCCATTCGAAGAACATGGGGACTAATTGAAGTAAGAAGTCTCCCAGCTGGGAGACTTCTTACTTCAATTAAATTATTTCATTTTTTAGTCGGAACCTTAGGTGGTTCTCGGAAGAAGATAGCGAAAAAAATTATCCCTAAAGTCGAAACTAAAAGGAACGTATAAACCAATGCTTCCATAGATTCGATCGTGGTTTATTTACAATTATAACTTCCACACCTATTCACTTGTCATTTGGGATCATTTCCCGTATAAAAAAAAAAGAGTCAAAGAAAGAACAGTAGATGTTTCCCATATCAAATCAAAAAAGAGAGGCGAAAGATACCATAGCAATGTGGTATCAGATTGTCTGTCTCCTTGTAGTTGGATCCCCAACTTTTTGGAATGTTCCAAATTCCACTTGAGCATCCAAGTCTGGATCAATACCAGCAAAAACATCTCGGAACAAGGTTCGAGCGCCATGCCAAATGTGTCCGAAAAAGAAGAGCAAAGCAAAGGTAGCATGACCAAAAGTGAACCAACCCCTTGGACTGCTGCGAAAAACACCATCTGATTTCAAAGTAGCTCGATCTAATTCAAAAATTTCTCCTAATTGGGCGCGCCTCGCATATTTTTTTACAGTAGCAGGATCAGAATAACTTACTCCATTAAGTTCGCCGCCATAGAACTCCACCGTTACGCCTACTTGTTCAACGCTATATTTGGATTCTGCTCTTCTAAAAGGAACGTCCGCTCTCACAATTCCCTCTTCATCTACCAAAACTACCGGAAATGTTTCAAAAAAAGTAGGCATACGACGTACAAAAAGCTCGCGCCCTTCTTTATCTCTAAAGACGGGATGTCCTAACCATCCAACAGCTATTCCATCCCCATTGTCCATTGAGCCTGCTCTGAATAATCCCCCCTTTGCCGGATTATTACCAATATAATCATAAAAAGCTAATTTTTCGGGAATTTTAGACCAAGCTTCTGATAAACTAAGATTTTCGGCTAACCCATCGCTAACTCTTCGATATATTTCTTGCTGAAAGTATCCTTGATCCCACTGATAACGAGTAGGCCCAAATAATTCGATTGGGGTAGTTGCCGATCCATACCACATAGTTCCGGCAACTACGAAAGCTGCAAAAAAAACAGCAGCGATACTACTGGAAAGTACAGTTTCAATATTGCCCATACGTAATCCTTTGTATAGACGTTGAGGCGGACGGACACTAAGATGGAATAGGCCCGCTAATATGCCCAGTGTACCCGCAGCAATATGATGCGAAGATATTCCTCCCGGAACGAAAGGATCAAAACCTTCTGCACCCCACGCAGGGTTTACAGCTTGTACTTTTCCTGTTAGTCCATAAGGATCGGACACCCATATCCCAGGACCATACAAACCGGTTACATGAAATGCACCAAAGCCAAAACAAGCCACCCCTGCAAGAAATAAATGAATTCCAAAGATCTTGGGCAAATCCAAAGAAGGTTTTCCCGTCCGCTCATCACAGAATATTTCTAGGTCCCAATATACCCAATGCCAGATAGCTGCTAAGAAACACAAACCAGAAAACACAATATGCGCACCTGCCACACCTTCATAACTCCAAATACCCGGATTCGTTATAGTTCCTCCTGAAATACTCCAACCACCCCACGAATTGGTTATTCCTAAACGAGTCATGAAGGGGATAACGAACATACCTTGTCTCCACATTGGATCCAGAACAGGATCAGAGGGATCAAAAACCGCTAATTCGTATAAAGCCATCGAGCCAGCCCAACCAGAAACTAGAGCTGTATGCATTATATGCACCGCAAGCAATCGACCCGGATCATTCAATACGACAGTATGAACACGATACCAAGGCAAACCCATGGAAATACCCCTTTAGCAAAGAAAAATAGACACGATGTCGTTTTATTTTATCGCATTGGAAAAGACTATCCATATCCTATGTACCTAACCCTTCTAGGGGATTCTGTGTCAGAAAGCGTGAATATTTATTTCATTCCATTAAAAATAAGAAGCCAATTCTGTTTGTAAGAAGAAAGAGAAGCAGATCTATTCTATACTCGATAAGTGCCAATATGCAATGGGTAGCTTGGGCTATTTCGAAAAACGAAGAATAGATCCCTAATCCGTCTTTATTTATCATTCGAATCACAGATTCGTTTTTCTTTATTCAATCTGTCTTACTTTCCTTAATCTGTCTTACCTTCTTTATATGTATAATTTTTCAATCTATGTATCATTTCAATCCATGTATTAATAGAATCTATAGTATTCTTATAGAATAAGAAAAAAATGAAGATAATCAACTGCGGATTCTTTCTTTCTCTTCCATTCTTAAGTTTCCATATTAAAGTGTAGTTTTCTTACTTAAATCTAATAATATTAATCTAATATGCCCATTGGTGTTCCAAAAGTACCTTACCGGATTCCCGGAGATGAAGAAGCGACTTGGGTTGACTTATACAATGTTATGTATCGCGAAAGGACACTTTTTTTAGGTCAAGAGATTCGTTGCGAGATCGCGAATCATATTACAGGTCTCATGGTATATCTCAGTATAGAAGATGGAATTAGTGATATTTTTTTGTTTATAAACTCCCCCGGCGGGTGGTTAATCTCAGGAATGGCAATTTTTGATACAATGCAAACGGTGACACCAGATATATATACAATATGCCTCGGAATAGCCGCGTCCATGGCCTCCTTCATTCTGCTTGGAGGAGAACCCACTAAACGTATAGCATTCCCTCACGCTAGAATTATGCTTCACCAACCGGCTAGTGCTTATTATCGGGCAAGGACACCAGAATTTTTACTAGAAGTGGAAGAATTACACAAAGTTCGCGAAATGATCACAAGAGTTTATGCACTAAGAACAGGCAAACCTTTTTGGGTTGTATCCGAAGACATGGAAAGGGATGTTTTTATGTCAGCAGACGAAGCCAAAGCTTATGGACTTGTCGATATTGTAGGGGATGAAATGATTGACGAGCACTGCGATACTGATCCAGTATGGTTTCCAGAAATGTTTAAGGATTGGTAGTGGCTGAATTTCTTGTAAATTTATTTCAAACCTAAATTCGGGTTTTATGCGATTTTATAGAAAATAGAAATACTTCATGATGATGAATCATCAGGTTAAGATCGATCTAAACCAATCCATTTTTTTCTATATACATACGACATGCCAACGGTTAAACAACTTATTAGAAATGCAAGACAGCCAATACGAAATGCTAGAAAAACGCCCGCGCTTAAGGGATGTCCTCAGCGTCGAGGAACATGTGCTAGGGTGTATGTGCGACTCGTTCAGATCATGAGTTCAAACAAATAAGACAATTTTTGAAATATCCATGATCGGTACCTATGAATAGGATAGAGCTTCTCTCTCCTAGATTTTTACGGTATATGGAATTTATGGTTTCCTTTGGTGCAAATCCAATCATCTAGATTGGAAGAAGCAATTCCCCCATTGGTAGCAAATAGTTATCGATTAAGCGGAGGAAATAGTAATAAAAAGAAAAGGCTTATGCTCTTTTATCTTAAAAGAACGGACTAAAGGGTCAGCTACTTAGCCAACTTTCATAATTAAATACCGTCACTGTATGAATAACTCTTATTTATTGTGAAAAGAGCGATTTACTCTATAATGGATAGGTAGAGCCAAAGACTGTGAACTATACAAGTTCACAATACCTTTTGATGAAAGAATGGGCTCCGGTGTATAGAGAGGGCCTCACCGTTTAAAAGAGAACCATAGAAACGATGGAACCCACTGTTTTTTTAGTATCGTTAGAATTTGTTATTTCTATGCGAAATAACTGAAGGGGATAGAATAAAAAATCGTGGTTGGGAAGGTTATAGTAGCAAAAGCCATTGGAATTAATATTTTATATATTGGAATAATCCGTTTTGTTATTAACGGGAAAAAGAACGGTTAAAAGAAGAGAAATCATTAGTTATTCATTAAGGTTAATTTGATTCAATGACCAGAGTTCCGCGAGGATATATAGCTCGGAGACGACGAACAAAAATGCGTTCATTTGCCTCAAACTTTAGAGGGGCTCATTTAAGACTTAATCGAATGATTACTCAACAAGTAAGAAGAGCTTTTGTTTCTTCTCATCGAGATAGAGGCAGGCAAAAGAGGGATTTTCGTCGTTTGTGGATCACTCGGATAAACGCAGCAACACGGATATATAAAGTATTTGATAGTTATAGTAAATTAATACACAATCTGTACAAAAAGGAATTGATTCTTAATCGTAAAATGCTTGCACAAGTAGCTGTATTAAATCCAAATAATCTTTACACGATTTCCAATAAAATAAAGACCATCAATTAAAGGGATAAAAAAGTAATATACAGGAATAATTAAAACCGAATTCCCGGAGAGGGAACTCCGGGAAGATACAATAAATTAAGATAAAGTGGTAGGAATCAACGAGCATGTTGCAATAAATAAAAAACTATTTCTTTTTTCCCATTTTTCTTTCTTTTCTTATAACAAACAAAAGAATCTAAACTGGATTACTTTATTTATATATGAGTCTGACCCTTTCGAATAAAACATCAACAATCGGAACTTAAGCTCCGATTGTTGTTTCTTAAATTCTGGTTGGAGTTTCTTAAATTTCGATTGGAATTGAACTTTTGTGTTAATTGAGGAATATGTCTATTTTTTCTGTGTCTAGGACCAGTAATTATGGAAATTGACTGGGCTTGAAATTGCTTCTCATTTTCATAGTTACGAAATGGTAAGAAAGATAAAATACGAGCCTGTTTTATAGCAAGAGTAATTAATCGTTGTTGTTTCAAGGTTAATCGATTTATTCGTCTGGATAATATTTTTCCTTGTTCACTAATAAATCGATTAATTAAGCTCATGTTTCTATAATCAATTCGATCCCCCGGACCAATTCGGGAACGCCTGCGAAAAGTTTGTTTGGATTTACGAAAAGGTTGTTTAAATTTACGAAAAGGTTGCTTGGATTTATGAAAAGGTTGTTTGGATTTACGAAAAGGTTGCTTAGATTTACGAAAAGGTTGTTTAGATATATACATGATTTATTCCTTATTTAAAAATTGGAAAAATAAAAAAATGGATTTCTTTATTTTATTAATTTTGGATCCAGAAAAAGTAGTCTTTCTTTGGTCCATATATTATTTGATTCATATACTATAATATATAAAAACCTCTATACATATGAAATAATATCTACCTAAAGTGAATTTGTATTTTGTATTCTATCTATGTTCTATATATTAAATAATAAATTCTTACTCTTTCTATTCTTTAGAAAAATCAAAAACACGATGCTCCTATTTCTTTATTTCATTATGAGTCGTATGCTTGCGGCAATAACAACAAAATTTTCTTAATTCCAATTGTCGGGGTGTATTGTGGCGATTCTTTTGAGTACTATATCTAGAAATCCCCATCGATTCCTTATTGGTACCCTTTCGAACACAACTGATACATTCCAAAATCACTCTGATTCTAACATCTTTGCCCTTGGCCATGAACCTCCTTTCCTTTTTGGATCGACTTAACTTAATTCTTATACCTGTTCTTTTATTCTTCTATATTGGATCCAAAAAAGAAGAATAAAATCCAATAGAATAAAAAATGGACAAATAATTAAAGAATACAATCCTTGTCGAATTAGCAAGGATTTTTCTTTGAAATCCTTTCATTTAAGTAGCAAACCCGGCTCTTTCTATGCTCGAATTTGTGAGGCCTGACTTAGCTTGGATACCGCTTTTAATTAAATTTATGTTTTCTTCCAAAATGAGATTTACCAAATTTTTGATGACTCTGAGGTTCAACCCAATCCATCTTTTCTTTCTTTTTGCTTCGTATACTAAAAAAGGATTGAAAGAAAATTTTCGTCATGTCACGAAGAATTCTATCTCTCGTATAAGAATAACTAGAATTAAAAAAAAGGGAATGACAAAGCATCTGGGAATAAACGATTAATTTCTATCAATAAACCTGCTAAAGCCCCAAACCATAGAGTACTTAGCACGGGTGCTACAGAGAGATATGTTTTTATATCCCGCATTGAAAATCCTCCTTCCTTATTGGAATACATATATGATCAGATACTCTTGCCCAAGATCGTTTGTATTTCTTTATTTAGGCGAAATTCCTAACTAAAAAAACAAAATCAATATTCTATATATATATAGAATGAACCATATAGACGAGATTTTCCTATCCCTAAAAAAGAAAAAGATGACCCTTCTTCCTCTACATTACTAAGGAATAGTAATCTTTCTTTTATAGGTGAAATTCAACGGGATTTTAGATATATACCCTTCCTTGATTATATGAGATCAAAAACAAGAAATGACAAGAAAGTTCTATGAGAAAGAGAAATAGAAGAAAATTACGATATGGAAAACAAGAAAGGAATTGTGTACAATGGCATTGTACAACAATTTGGAAGAGGGATGTAGCGCAGCTTGGTAGCGCGTTTGTTTTGGGTACAAAATGTCACAGGTTCAAATCCTGTCATCCCTACCTATTATTTCTCTCTTCTTTATGGACAGTAGCGGGGAGATCGATTAAAGTGTATATAACTTGAATTTGTGGCTACTATACGTATGTGAGACACGTTAGGAGTAGAAAAGGATTTTCTTTTTGAAAGCGCTCTTAGTTCAGTTTGGTAGAACGTGGGTCTCCAAAACCCGATGTCGTAGGTTCAAATCCTACAGAGCGTGATTCCATCTATCTTATGTCGAAACAGAGTAAAATAACTTAAAAAAAAAAAACAAAGTCGAATTACAACTCCAATTTGACCTCCTCTCTAGTCTGGAGGAGGTCAATCAAAAAATAAATATTACTCAATCAAAGATCCAACTGATCCCCACGCCTGTATTGCAAATACGCAGTCACGAATAATCCCGCTAAAGTAATAGGAATTAGGCCTAAGACGATTCCAAATAGAAAAACTTCAATCATTTCGATTTGTTCGAGGGGATAAAAAAAGAGGTACGATCTATCTCTAAATAATAGTCTAAATTATCCACGAATCTCAATGACCAAAAAAAGAATTGGTAATTAGCGTGGAAAAAGGTCCTATAATATCAGGAATCCAAAAGAAAGATTCTTATTTTCTGACTTATTCATTCAATTCATTTCAAATAAGACGTATCTTGTTCAAGCCAATAAATAGAGCTGGGGTTATAGTTAAAGCAGCCAGTAGAAAACCGAAATAACTAGTTATAGTAAGCATGAAGGGGTTAAATTCCATTTTTTTTTTACTACACTACATATGT